TTCGTAATAATATTTTAAATCTTTTTTTCCAGTATTGTTATACAATAACTGCATCTTATGTTCTGAATTTGTGGTATAACCCATAGGACTAGACGATTAATTTTAAAAGGAGTACATAAACTAAGCATTAAATCTAATGCTTATATTAAATATTGCTATTTAAAGATTTTTATTTAGTTTTTAGTTTTTTGAGGGTTAACTTCTAATATTTCTAGCATGTTTACAAATCTAAGCCTCGATAAAAAAAACTAAATAAAAAGTTTGTAACCTAATTGTTATAAATGTGTTTGTAGGTTTAATTAAACTATTCTACTGTAAATTAATTTTACCTTACTTATATTAATGGCAATAGCAACAATTGACCGTTTACATAGACATTTCTTTTTTATATTTCGCAATGTTGCTGCGCAGCACTACGCTGGAAGTACACCTGTATATTTTTAATACATAATACTTTTTAGGTAATATCTACTTATTACATGCCCAATATATTGCTGATTACTAATACTCCGTACTTTAGAAGCATCTATGTGAATTACGGAGTACGGATTGCGGAGTACGAGTATAGGGATACGGAGTAGCGCTGCTTGCACTTCGTAAGCATATAAAAAACATAAGCTAGTATGTAGTATTGAAGATATTGCTTAGTATTTATAACATAGCTTAGTAAACCTAATTATACATAAGGGATAGGCGATTTGAACACCTAACCTTTCGTGTGTAAAACGATTGCTCTACCATTGAGCTAATCCCTTTTTTATATTTATTACTATTTGTTTTATTGAAAATCATCAAAAAGATCTGACAATGTATGCACTTTAAATTTTTATAACGTATTTTATAAATTTATTATAAATGTAGACTAAGCAATGATGTATATATGAATTTTTCATTAGGCTTCGTGACTATATAATTAATATCTTCCAAAAAATTAGCGGTTTCGCAGGAAACCAGCCCAATTTTTTTAACACTACTTTGTTGTGTTTACGAAGTTATGCTGCGGATCATGGTATTGCTGTTCTAGATATAATTCTGATACCACCCTTATGTTTATTTGATGTAAGATTTGTCAGGGTATATTATTTATATATACCTTTTAATTACTAGTGTACGCTTTTCACTTACTGCTATCTCATCTAGTGCTATTATACCATCCTTTATCTTACCATTTTAAAGGTATATCTCTCAATGATATCTGATAAGCTAAACTTATATGAATCAATAGTTATTGTAAGTAAAACAAACATTATTAACAATAATAACCCAATGTCTTTAATAGATATATAAGGTATTAATATATATATAATTAAACCAACTAATATATATAAAGCATAAGAAGTTATAATACCAGTGTTTAAACTGCTTAGCCCTTTGCTTAATTTTACTAGTCCTCTTTCTAAGCCATAAGGTCCCAATAATTCTACTGAACCCTTATCTAAAACTTTAGTAGTTTGTCCTCCCAGATTAAGTATAAAGCGAGTAATATATTTGTTATAAAAAAGCTCGATCATAAAGCGTTGATTAAAAAAACTAAAAATGTTGTAACCCAATCTAGTAAACTTAAAATTAATAAGTAAGCTAAATAGGTATTCAGATAATATTAAAGATACTGCACTTAATATAACCGTTAATAACAAGGGCAATAACTTGAAAAAATTAGGCACAGCAAATTCAGTTTCTAACATAATTTCATGTAAAGGATGTATAAATAAACTGTTGTCTGCATAGAAATTAGAAGCTAATCCTATAAATATATCTTTAGTTATATAACCAAAAAAGATAGAAAAAACTGCCAATATTATTAAGGGTAAGCTCATAAATATATCACCTTCATGTGCTTTTTTATAACTAGCTAAAGGCCCATTAGGATTAGTTATAAATGTTAGATATAAAACTTTAACTGAATATAAGGTAGTAAAGATAGCACCAATAGTTGCTATAAAATACACAGCAATACTAGACAATTGATATTGTCCATATGCAGACTCAAGTATAAAGTCTTTAGAGTAAAAACCTGTCATAAAAGGAAAAGCCACTAAACTAAGAGAAGCTATCAGCATAACTGAATAAGTTAAAGGTAAAAATCTTATTAAACCTCCATATTTTCTAAAGTCTTGATTATCTGTTACAGCATGTATTACAGCACCTGCTCCTAAAAATAGAAGTCCTTTATAAAAGGCATGGTTAACTAAGTGAAATAGAGCAACATTATACGAAGACAAGCCTACTGCAATAACCATCATGCCTAATTGACTCATAGTAGAGTAAGCTATAACCTTTTTTATGTCTTGTTGGAATAAACCAATTAGAGAACTAAACACAGTAGTAATACTACCTAATCATAAACAAAGTATTAACACTGTTGAACTATACTCTATTAAAGGAGATGCTCGCATTAATAAATACACACCAGCTGTAACCATAGTAGCAGCGTGAATCAGGGCAGAAACAGGTGTAGGACCCTCCATGGCTAGAGGTAATCAAACATGAAGCCCAATTTGTGAACTTTTAGCCATAGCCCCTATTAATAAACAAATACCAACAATAGTAACAATATTTTCATTTATATTAGCGGCTAATGAGAAAACGGCAGAGTAATCCAGATTACCAAACGTTCATATAATAGTAAACATACCTAAGGTTAATAAACAATCACCCACCCTGTTAGTTATAAAAGCAGATATGGAACTTTGGTTAGCTGCTATTCTAGTAAATCAAAAACTTACTAAAAGATAGGAACAAACTCCAACACCTTCTCATCCTACAAACATAAGTAAAAAATTATTTGCTGTAACAAGTATAATCATCATGAAAGTAAATAAACTTAAATAACTAAAAAATCTTTGATTATGAGGGTCATGACTCATATAACCTATGGAATATATATGAACTAAAGAAGAAACAATTAATACAGGTATTAGCATAGAAACTGTTAATGAGTCAAAGCTAAAACCTCATAATACATCAAGTGATTCTGAATCAACTCATTTAAATAATATGATGGAAACAGGTATATTATTTAAGCCCACCTCAAAAAAACTTACTAACGCTAGCAATGTTGTTACTATTACACACATACATGTAATTAAATGTGCTCCGCTAACCCCAACTTTTCTACCAAAAAAACCGGAAATTATTGAACCTAATAAAGGTAAGACAATTATAACTAAATACATTATTTATGTTCTATAGCGATGCTTCCTCTTAATCTGTAAAAAGCTACTAATATACCCAGCCCTATAGCCGATTCTGCCCCGGCTATTGCTATTACATATATAGCATATGTTTGTCCTAATATATCATCAAAACTAAGTGAGCTTACCAGAATTAAAAATGTAATAGCTAAAAGCATTATTTCTATGGATATAAGCATTAAAATTATATTTTTTCTATTTAGAACAAAACCTAGTATACCTATTAAAAATAATATTAGTGATAAATTCATTATAATATAGTATTACAAAGAAAAATGTAAGTTTACAAATAAATGCTTGTTTTGCAGGCATTACCTAGGTGCTTGTTTTATACCGAAGTAACACTCATATATGTGCATACACAAAGCATCATTATTATTATTTATTTTAAGTTAAAATAAATAAAACCAAAATACTATACCTCGTAAAGTTGCATTGCGAAATAAGGCATGCGTAGCTATAAGAACCGCAAGCTTAAATTTCGATACTACTTGCATACTCACGTATTAAGGATTGTATAGCAGTGTATAGTTATGTGTGACCATTCTCTAGCCATGGATAAATCCTTTGCTAGAGGGACAGAAAAAGATCATGGGAGGGACAGAAAAAGATCATGGGGGACAGAAAAAGATCATGGGGGACAGAAAAAGATCATGGGGACAGAAAAAGATCATGGCAATTTGGGTGCGTAGCGCGTAGCAGCAATCATTTGGGTGACAAAGGTCTTAATCGCCACAATCTGAATAACTAAAATCAGGAGCACCGGTATTCGGATGAGACATCTGAACAGTATGAGCAACAAGATCTTGAGCATGGGTTGCAGACTATTAATAAAAGGGGTAGGCAGCTTGTCAATCAAAGGGTAGGCGGCTTGTCAATCAAAGGGGTAGGCGGCTTGTCAATCAAGTGGGCAGCAGATCCAGCCATCAAACGGGCAGCAGGGGCAGCATGGGCAGCACAGGCAGCACGGGCAACATGAACAAGGGCATAAGGAAAATTCGGAGCACTATTACCAGGAGTAGACGGCCGAGTAGTATAGGGGTTCCTGCTCCGTATCAGTATTTAATTTATTTTCCTTTATAAACACATTTTTTACATAATATTACATCCCAATCCCACATAGGCAGAGATCTAAACACAAGGTATAACGTCCACCCACACAAAGGCAGATAGATATACACAAGGTATTACGCCCCAACCCCGCGTAATACAGTGACAACAGCCAGATATTTTGCCTCCTTGCTTTTTAGAGCCTTAAATGACAATAACCCGTTTTGTAAGGCTAAGGTACAAAGGCTAGTTAATTAAATAGATGTTTACACCAATAAACAATCTTGTAGGTGTCATACCATATAGCTTTACATATTACCACTACTATTACAGTATTTTAACAATTGTATAGTATATTTTAATATATATATATAACAGGCTACGAAATACGGGGTACAAATTATTAATTACGAATTACGATTTACGAAATAGCATTGCTTGCACATTGTAAGCGTAATCTTTTGTCCTTAATTTACTTATATACATATAATTTTCAATTGTTGTTATTTATTTTTTATTAACTTTTTATTTTGCTGCACAGAAACAATTTCTGGAGTTAGTATATCTATACTATCCCAATATTGATCTCAATACTTTTGCTAATGTTCATAATAGTTATATGCTTATTACGTCTCACTACATGCAAAGTAAATGTCGTTTATTTTATCACTTTTTAGTGTTAAATTTAGTTATTAAACTGTTTATTGCTATCGTTTAATATTTGTCTACTATCAATAGATAATGCTTTTTTACCCAATTCAAAGGCAAAACCTAAAGTTAAAGCTAAAAGAAATACTAACATAATAGTTAAGCCATAAACACCATTTGTATAAGCACTTACCAGATACGGATACACTAATAAAATTTCTAAATCAAACAGTAAAAACAATAAAGCAAATATGAAGAAAGATATGCTGAACTGTGTTCTGTTTTGTCCCAAAAATGAACTAAACCCACATTCAAATGCACTGTCTTTTTCTTGATACGGGTTGTGTGGAGCAAATACTAAATTTACAGCCAACAAAACAAAACTTAATATAGGTATAAATAAAAAGAAAAAAGTTGTACTAGACATCTAAGGGTTAAACATTATAATTGCAAGTACACTTGATAATCTTATAAGTATATTAGTTACAAATATAAACAATAACAACATTAAAGTTAAAATAGAAATAATAACGGCTAAACAAGATGATAAAACTACATTATCAATTTTAAAATACACATCACTTGCTTTATTTCTAGTATACTCAAGTATAACACCCTTACCTAAAACATTAAAGCGTACATTTGAATTTAAACCGTTACTTGTATATTTTGTTTCAGGTTTACTATTACATAGGATACTACCTTGTAAAGTTTTATCTGCGTATTTTTTATTTAGCTTGTATTCATGTTCGTCAAAAAACATTTGTTTAATTATATTTAAGTAATAGACGGCAGCAATAACACTAGTTAGTATGGCCACCAAAGTTAAAAATACATAGCCACTGTCTAAGGCAGCAGACAATACCATCTGTTTTGCAAAAAAGCCAACAAGCGGCGGTATACCTATAAAGGAAAATAAAGTGATAGCTAAGCTTAAAGCTATTACAGGATTAAGATCAAAATAACCCTTTAGCTGAGTAATAAGTTGTATAGGAGAGTTATTACTATCTGGTAAATTGTTATACTCTACTTTGCTAGTATCTTTATTTGTAAAAGGATACAAGGAAAATCCTATACTAACTAGCAATACAAATGCATTTAAATTTGAAATAGAATACTGCACTAAATAAAAGATAAAGGCTTGAACAGATTCTAAACTGTTTATGCTTAGAGCTAAAAGTATAAAACCTAGGTGTGATATAGTACTATATGCAAATAATCTTTTTATTCTAAATTGTGTTAAACCTAAAACAGCACCTACTATTAAAGATAGAAATGAACTAAATAATAAACCAGAGGTCCATGTAAAATTAAAAACAAAATAAAAATTACTGGTGTAATGTACTAATTCCAATAAAAAAATCAAGATAGAAATTTTAGGTATTATTGCAACAAAAGTCGTTACTATAGTAGGTATGGCATCGTATACATCGGGGCTCCAAAAATGAAAAGGTGCTGCTGATATTTTAAATAAAAACCCTACCGACATAATTAAAAGAGAAATGTTTAAGTAAAAGGGTTTATATCAATCTAACATATTAGTTGCATACTCATTAGCTACGCTAGATAAGCCTGTTATTATGTAATAACCATCTAAACTTGTTGTACCAGAATTTGCGTATAATAAGCTCGTGCCTAATAATATAAAGCATGATGATAAACCACCTAATAAAAAATAAGTAAGACCTGCTGATGTAGATAATTCAGAATTTCTGTTTATTGTAGCAAGCAAATATAAACCATAACTTTGTAGCTCTATGCATAAAAAAATTGAAACAATATCACTAGCTGAAACTAGAAAACTACCTCCTATTATTGTAAATAATATTATTAAAGGGTATTCGATTATTCTAAATTGTTGTCCCATTTTATTTATTAACTTTGTATCATAAATGAATATAAAAGGAGAATATACAGAATTCATAGAATAAGGTAAAACGTCACTATATTCAAAATTCTTATGTATAAGTCTTCTAGGATAAAAAGCAGTTAGTAAAAAAATAATTGCAGTTAATAAAAAAAGAAAAAGATGAAAAACATGCGTAATAGGTGTAACATGCAATAGACCGCCATATAAACCCAAACCCTTGTCTAAAAAAGACATGTTAAAGTTATTTGATGTTATGTAACAAGAGCATAATAGAATTATTATGGTTTCTCTGGAGTAAAGAATAGATTTTTCTCGTCTAAACGTGACGGCATTAGATAATAATAAAAATAACATAGAAAATACAAGCATTTTTTTTATAGGATTTAAACCTATCTGTTTTTGTTGCAAAGCATTGACCTATAAAAACAGAAAAAAATTAAGATGTCACTATTAAAATAAGACATGTTGAGGGTTGTGTTTAGTAGACACAACAATATATTTATATACTTTAAATAAATGTAAGGTATTAATATGTATATTATTAGACCTATTAAAATATGAAATGCGTAAAATATAAGTACATAAACTAACAGAAAACTGCCTCTATTGCTTCTGCTTATTATTCATATTTTTCAGCGGATGCTTTTAAACAGCAAAAAAAATAAGCAACAGGAGAATAAAATAAGATAAAATATGAAAACAACGGGAGGTAAACTCGAATTCCCATTCTTAATGTATTAAATTAACGTTTAACCAATTGAACTGTCATTTTTTTTTTATTTACTCTATTAATCATGTAGTTATCTATAAACAACTTATCTTTATTTATGTAATTTAATAATGTAGCATGGTTTATTTTCAATTATTTGGCAGCTGTGCAAATATAACTATTTTTATTTAGTATCGTTTATTTCGATATTTTAAGGGTAACAATATGAGATGTGGTCAGCAATTGGCTGGTTTTAGCTAAAGTAGATAATACTGCACCTTATCTTGCCTATGTCAAATTATACAAAACTTTATCGCTCAACTTAGGCAATTTAAACAATGTTTATTAAAAATGTTTAATAAATAAACTAGATCCTGCTGTAGTTAATATATTATATTCAGGTTAAAAAAATCAATATTAAAGTGCTCTTTTTTAACAACATCGGGTCTAGCACAAAATTTTAATATCTCCAGTTGGAAATTATCATGTCCGTGAGCCATAAGAGCATTGTAAATTTTACTTTTATATTTTTAAGCTTTTTTAGCTAAGTAATTAATTAAAAAATAATTGCCGAGTCGTGAGCTTAAGTTAACAAAGCTTTATACGTAACATTTACCGTTTATTTCATTAACTCACCTTTAGATCCCACGTCTTTGTTTATTATTTCGTAATGTCTTATTTTTATTACTTAACGCGTGATCGTCTATTATAATATTATTTATATCAGAATGATAAAATTTTGCTTTTTTTAGATTTGTCTCGAAATATTTCATGTTTCGGCTTTTGAAATTTATATTGTTTAGTGTGTTTTTTATCATGAGCCAGAGGAGAAATTCGAATTCTCGTTTTTAACGCATGAAATTAATGTTCTAACCTTTTGAACTACTCGGGCTTTAAATTTAGCATTGCTAAACGTTTAGAAGTGAAAGAAAAAGCGCTTGTTTTTGCTTTAATTAAATTTAATATATAGTTAGGTATTTTAACTAAGGGTGGATACCCTGATTTGAACAGGGAACTTACTGCTCCACATACAGTCATTCTACCGTTGAATTATAACCACCTATATTAATGCATATATTATCCTTTTTATTTGCCTCAAAGTTGTTACAGTAAGACGTAAGGCATGCTTAATTATCTAAACATGTATCTTAAATATTACCCAGTATAGTTTTAAACCAAAAAAGCAATATTAATACTACTTAATTTTATGTTGGAGTGGTTCGAACACTCAATAATAAATACCAAAAATTTATGACTTGCCTATTAGTCTACAACATATCTTAACGTTAATAAAGTATTATACTAGTAAAAAAAATAAAACAGTATACTTAAAAGTTGCAATATAAATATAATAATATATAATATAGATCTAGGTAAAAAAAGTTATTATAAAATAATTATAACAAACTGTATTTAGTATTTATTAGTTTCCTTATTAAACATAACAACTGTTTAAGGTAAATCCGACTTGAACGGATAAGATATTAAAATCAAATAGTCCTAAACTATTCATGTCTACCAATTCCATCACTACCCTATTTTTAATATTTACTTGATTAAGTACAAAACTAATACATTATTTTTCACATATACTATTGTTAATAACTAAAGCACGTTTTTGCATTATTTAATGTTTCCATAATCGTTTTATTTTACTTAATTATGTAGCTATACGAGCAAAAAAAAACAACTATTTATCGTTAAAATTTTAAATTAATACTAATAGTATAAAAATTGTAGTATTCAATTACACTAGTATTTTGTTTAATATTTTCTATATTAACTTTTTTTATATGTATACTATATTGACTATGTTCTACGTTAACTATATATTCTTAAATCTATATTTTAATTTATTTTTAGATAAAATGCCCAAGATAAGATTCGAACTTATAACCTAAACATCTTCAGAGTTCCGCTCAACCAGTTGAGCTTCTTAGGCTATATAACATATGACATATATATTATCTAAACATACAATATATATTATATAAACATACGCAGCTTATCTAATGCTAAATTTTATTAACAATCACACATCATTAAAAACTGTATACTATAATCACACATTATAAAAAGTAATGTCTTATAAATAATTGTGTTTTATAAAAAGTTATATAATATGAAAAAATTATATATTATAAAGAGTTATAGAATAAATGAAATAATGTATAAGAAAGTAAAACTATAGTGCTGATATGCACAATAAGTTCCGTACAATAAGTTACGCATAAAAATTTAAGCCTGCTTAAGTGTTGATACATGCTCAAGGGTAAGCAAGTTTAATTTATGAGCTAAATAGAAAAAAAAGATAAAACCATAAACATATATTTATTGTTTGTTACCCACAGTTAAATAAAAAGTATAGTATAATTATGGAGATATCAGGAGTTGAACCCGAAATGACGATATGCAACATAGATGTTTTACCAATTAAACTATATCCCCCCTAGCTATAACAATAATTTTAACTATAATACTATTAAGACCATAGAAAAATATATTTCTATGTAATATTGATAATTAAATTATCTCAGTACTTTTATTTGATAAGTATATGAAAAACTACTTGAATAATAAGTATGTTAAACCAAAAAAGGAAAAAATTTTTTTTGTCTAAACCACGGGCTAGCGATAACTTGATTAAAGTAAAGCTGAGTAATTGTGTTATTTTATAAAGTCTAACCAATTATTCTATAAATACCTTTATTATAAAAACTTCTAGCAATACAAGATATATGCACTTTATTGTATAACCCGCTGTTATAATGAAAGATATAAACTTTTTGGTGCAGACACGTAAGCATTAACCTGATTTAGTGTCTGTAATAAATACACATTAACATGCTATCATATTGACTGTTATTCCTGTTCTTTCAAGACTAGTACGCCCTATTACTAACTACAGCTTAAACTATTTAATGATTTAAGTATGTTTTAAACTTGACGGGCAATTAGCAAACTTTAAGGTAATATGTACAAGTATTAATAAAGTTAGATAATACTGTTTTTTTTTTACAATAAAAAAGTCATATAACAATATCCAATAGTCTAAAAGTTAAAGGCAGAGTAGCCGTACTTTAAATGGGATCTACAAGTAAAACTTTTATTTATATATATTTAATTTTCTAACTGGCACACGTTATAATAATTTTTTAATATATGTTTAATGTTTTCAGCTAAACCAACATAAATATACCTAAACCTTTATAAGTTAGTGTATAAACTATTACATTGCTTTCATTATTATTTGTAAACTTTATTTTTTCGAGCTTGCGCATTCAAGTTTTATTTTTTTGAGTATGAGCGTTTAGATAAGTTCTAGCTGGCTTAATAGATCCAATTGTGCCAATTTACGGTCTACGAATCTTAATTTGTTAATTTGTTATGTATTAAATTAATATAGTTGCTATAAACAGTAAAATTATTGTTTTTTATATAATTGTTTTTCATGTATCCAAGAGACGACTTGAACGTCTACGATATATAATCAGCAAAGCTTAAATTTGCACTGTCTACCAATTTCAGCACTCGGACTCGCACATGTAATATACATATGCAGATATAATTACTAAATTAGGGCCAGAATGACTTGAACACTCATCTAAACCGTTATGAGCAGCTTGCTTTACCCATTAAGCTATAGCCCTTTATAATATTTATAATTTATATAGTTAGATAGGTCAACAATAATTATTATCAATTTATCTATGTAATCATATAAACCAAACTCTTATGACTTTTAAATAATAATATAAAAAGCGGATAAAGGAATCGCACCCTTATATACTGGTCATGAGCCGGTTATGTTACTGTTACATCAATCCGCATATATTATAAATTTTGTACCTATATGAGAGCGAAGCATGATATTAAAGATCATGCTCCGCTCTCATATGATTTTTATCTTTTTTTAATGCTTTAAGCAATATATTCATAAAGAGTAAAGCTCAGTAGTTTTACTAGAAAATAAGGGAGTACTTCATAAGGCTTATATGTATAGTGCAAAATAAATATATAATAATTACATAATATTAGCATTAAGATACTGCGTAGGTTTAGCTATACCGTCATGTTAAGTATAACTTATTCATTATATGGGTATGCAATCCTAAAATAAGCCTAACTCCCATGTAGAGAGCCCAGAAGGGAATCGAACCCTTGATAGATTGGTGAAAACAATATGTCTTTACCACTAGACTACTGGGCCTATGTTTAAAACATAAACCTTATTTCCTTTTTTATTACATTATCTCAGTCTGCCTGTATCACACCAATACCTAGTATCAGCAAGCAAACAAATGAAAATAAAAAAGAGCCCAGTGCAAGTATCGCACTTACTTCTACCGATTACAAAACGGTTGCATTACTTTTATGCTAACCAGGCTTTATACATAATATATGGCATATTTTGTTTTTTTTCTTGTTGTTAATACACCCTAGTATAATTATCAATATACATGTAAAGAGCTAATAATATAGGTAATAAAAGTATTATGAGGTAAAATTTTTATATGATGAATGTATCATGTTAATAATACTAATACAAATACTATTAATATCCAGGGCAGGGATACTGATTCTTAACACGATCGTGCACAATGTGAAAACTGAGCCTCTTACAGGCAATAATAATAAAGCTGTTAGTGGTGATGAAAACAAAAAGCCATATGTGATATAAGTAGTGCTTAAATATAGGGATTCTTATCTTGCATATTTGGACATTGTACATACTAATTAGTATTATTAGGTATAAAATGTTGACGATACTACTTTACTTATAATATTCTATAAATATGCACCACTAAATGATATTTTATAAGTAAATAATATTTTATAAGTAAATAATAAAACAAAAAAGAGATGAGATACAGATATGTACGATAAGCGTATTATATAGTAGACTATAAAATTAGTACTTAATGCCTAAAAACATCACAATTCTTTAAGCTAAAGCCTATTAATAAAAACTAAAATTGTAGTATTAAACTACGTATATATGAGAATATCCTAAGGTATGTTTCGTGCCTATATGCATTCAGCACTTATCATTAACTAACGTAGCTTTCCTGCCGTGCCTTTTTACTAGACATATCATCTATTTCAGTTTATTTCTGCCTAAGTAAATGTTACTTTAGTGAAAAGTAATTGCCAGCATAAGCTATTACACCGAAAAGATTGCGTTTTTGGTTATAAACTCAGAGGCTATAACAAATGGAGAGATTGTCTCTATAAGTTACAATAATATGGCAAAACAAACAACAGGTAAACCATAGGTTAATATACCCAACTCCTCTCGTACAAGGGGCTATCCCTAATTTATTCCAACTTCCTTTAGAGGATAGAAACCATACTGTCTCACAACGTATTTAACCCAGCTCGTGTAGCTCTTTAATCGACGAACAGTCGGACCCTTCATGACTCCTACATTCATGTGGATGAGCTAAGCCGACATCGAGGTGCCAAACCCCGCACTCAATTTGAACTCTCTGGCGCGATTAGCCTGTTATCCCTAGCGTAACTTTTTCAATAATCCAAGACCTTTCCTTTCTGCATCTTGTGATCATATGCCCCGCTTACGCAACTGAAAGACATGTAAGTCAAACAGTAAAGCAAGATTAAGCCGTTAAACTTGATAAGTAAAATAACTATCATATACTTCGCATATATACATACAGATATATATATATATATATAATTCGTAATTACATTTATATTATACCTTATGTAGACTAGTATACAACAAAAATCATTATGCGAACTTACTAAGATATAATTGCTAATGAAATTTTACCATTATATGTAGGCATTTTCAAGTAGTGGTGTGATTGCATATAATTGTAAGCATACAGAAAAAGTTTTTTCGTTAACTAGTCCCTTTTGTTTATTTTTATATTTTTATTTAACTTTATTTTTGTTTATTTGTGTAACACTGCCTAAATAGGCATAACTTGGTATATATGCTACAAGTATCATAAGTTAAACATCAATGAAAAAATAAAAATAGAAAATGTAAACGGTTTATAAGTATACATTCGTAAAAAAACATATCACACCGCATTATATTATTTGTAATTATGTTAGTATGCCTTATTGGCATCTCATAGTGATTTAATTACATCTATATTTAAATATAGTTAAAATCTTACCTAATAAAAAAAAAGTTCCAACTTAAATGGATTTATAATTAAATTAGCGTTATATTATAATATAACACATATCGCAAACTAAAAATATGAATTTATACTAATAAAAGTTCATATTAAATTGCAAATTGCAACCTAAAAATTGTTTTTGGATACTCCCAGGTACTCTTTATGGGATCTGTGCCCCGCATAAACTGCCACCTAGCAATTGTTCCTATCATTTATTACGACCAGTAATCATATTTATTGATTATACTGGAAATTTGTTTGTAAGGTTTATATAATATGATAAATGAAGTAAAGGTGTTTCAATTTTATATTAATTACCTTATACACTACAACTCATTATATCATACTCGGTAACTAGCAACAGTAAAGCTGCATAGGGTCTTCTCGTCCCACTAAAGGTAAACTGTATCTGCACAGTTATTCCAATTTCACCGAGCCAATCATAGAGACAGCTGTTGTATCGTTACATCATTCATGCAAGACCGCATTTAACGGCCAAGGTATTACGCTACCTTAGGACCCTTATAGGTAAGGCCGCCATTGAACGGGGTTTCCATCAAAGCCTAGCTTATTTTATTTAACTAAGCAAATTAGTTAACCAGCCGCCATCGGGCAGAGATCACACTCAATACTTCGAATTTATTTCTTCGCAGCGTGCTTTGTTTTAATTAAACAGTCGTACAACACCATTCTATGCCTCCTCTTTCTTATCTGATATTAATCAGAAGAAATGGCCCACCTTATCCCGAAGTTACGAGAGTCAATTTGCCGAGTTCCTTAATGATTGTTAGCTCGAACGCCTTCGTATTCTCTACTTGCTCACTTGTGTTAGTATTTAGGTACGGTATTATAGCATAAGCTTACAATATATCTTTGTTTTACTTTTTTATATTACTTACGGAGCTTACAGTTTTCCAGAACATTTTTCACATAATTTACTTAAAATATTAGTGAATCTCTTCCGTTTTTCCTTTAATATTAGATTATTAAAATAACAATTCAATGGAATAAGCGGAGTTTCAGTTAATACGTAAATAAAAAACGTTAATTACTGTAAACTCTAGGTTTTCTCATCGTCTATACCATTAGGTAATCTGTCATAACTCTCTACTATTTAGACGTAGATATTAAATATATACTATATATAAATAATAGGGAGCTAAGACAAAAAAATAAACTTAGAGGCCGTAACTTTAATAAATTCCATAAGCTTTAGGCGAGGATTCTCTAATATTTCATGTATTAATGATCCTTTATCGTTACTCATGTCAGCATTATCACTTGGGCTTATTTAGTCTAGAAATTAATTAAAAAACTCTAGGCAATTTAATCCTTATAAAGGATTAAAAATGGCTGTTTCACGCCCAATGTTCCGCTACCCCATATATACAATATATAATATACACATTAATATATATGGACAAGGTGTCGGTATTTTGTTTAGATCCGTTAAATTTTCGGTGCTTTTATCCATAAAATATAAAACCAGTGCTCTGTTACGAGGTCTTCAAAAAATGGCCGCTTCTAAGCCTATTCCCTGGCCGATTGGGATAAATACTACCTTAATTTCACTTAACAAAAATTTTGGAACCTTATTAACTCTTGTTCTGGGCTGTTTCCCTTTAGACATACAACCTTATCGTACTATGTCCGATTATTCAATATACATATCTAGTCCTTCCGAGAACAAATACTCACTGATAGAGTCTTCACGACCCCCCAATGTCCACAAAAAGTATATTTTTGTTAATATTATAAATTAACTTAAAAAGATAAACATGCGTGAATACTTACGTAGGATAACCTAGTATAAGTACACAAACAAGTTTTTTATTAATATATAAATAAATACTGGTTGCATGAGATCACAATTCTGTACCTTCTGATATTCTATTTAAATTACCTACTTATATAGGTTTCGCAGAAAACCAGCTATCCTAGTCAGAATTGTCTTTCACTAACTTACCACGATTCTTCGGATATCTTTACAACGATAACCCGTTCGGACTTTTATAACCCTGATCGTGGTAAGATCACTAGGTTTCGGGTCTAATTTCGATACTACATTATTATATCATAATTGTTTTATCTTTGCATTATTGCTCGCATCGAATATTAACTTGCTGACCCATTATGCAAAAGGTACGCTCTCATTGTATAATTAAACCATCTTTGAGCTGCTTATAAAATTACTATTTCAATCATTTCCCTCACGGTACTATTCGCTATCGCTTATATATTATATTTAGTCTTAGAGGAAGGTTCCCCTTTTATTCAAACAGATATGCACTCCATTTTACTTTTTTCTTTATGTACGCAGCATCAGCTCGTATTGTTTAACAAGCAATGTATCTTTTTCATATTTTTACGTTGATAACTACCTAAGCTTATTTAGTATTACAAGCAAGCATTAAATTTTTATAACAAAATGCTAGAGCAATCAAAAATAGAGAATATAAAAAGACCTAATACAAAAACAAGACTTATTCTGTTTCATTCACATTACTTAAGAAATCTCTTTTGATTTTTTTTCCTGAAGTTATTAAGATATTTCAATTCACTCCGTTTTTCAGGTATATAATTTATTATTAGAATTATTTTTAGGTTGGCTCTTAGTGGCTCTATTTAATATATAGCTATGATTCCATAATAATTTCTTTGTATACTTGTGTGCTGCGCATTCTTTTATTTTTCATACTATAAAATAATGCGCAGCAAAATAATATTATCCATATCATCTGTATCATTACTGTATATTGTAAATTAAATATTTACCATAATAAATTATACAGTAAAGCAACAATATTTGTAAATTTACATGTTAATAGTGAACGACACAAGATAAAACAATAATAACTTTAAAACAATAATTACTATATAAAATTAATACATATAAAATCGGGTTATTATGATTCGAACATAAAAATTCCTCATCCCAAATGAGGCGCCCAACCTACCAGGCTCTAACCCGTATTAACACAGATGCATATAATAGTTAATTATAGTATAAATTTATTAAAATAATTTAAGTGTACCGTGCCATCATGCCACCTATAAAATCATGTTATACAAGCAGTTTATTTATTATTATAAGACATTGTTACAGAGAATATCCGATTCGAACGGATGTGGTCAAATTAACCGAATAAGTTTCAAGCTTATCACCTTAGACCACTCGGTCAATTCTCTTTTATTACATGGTTATGGCTTATTTACGGTATGACTCGGTGAATACAATGCATACATATCATAAACTGTAAGCATCTTATTTGATTCCTCAGCGAATTGAACGCCAAACCTACTCTTATCAAAAGTATACTTTACCTATTAAGTTAAGGAACCTTGTATTATATTGCAACATATTGTATAACTGCTTATGCTTGAATACAAAGCAAGATTGATTATTGTTATATATTTTGTTGGTATTGCATGTAAAATTTAGTATACTGTACGTACTTATTTTTTTTAATAAGCATGCTTTGCATGCACCCTGGCGTGCCCCCATAAACTAAGCTTAATGCGTGTTTTACTGTTTTAATTTCTTAATTACACTTTAAAGTTTACATGTAAAATCAGTAGTGTTTAAGATAACATATGTGAAACACCAGTAAAATAGTGCAAAGTATTAGGAAATAAAAAGCGTAGCATCAAAAACAAAACTAAAAGCTAGACCTAGCACAGGTTTATTGTTTATATGTTATAATTATACTATATAACAATAAATACAAATTTAAACAAAAACAAAAAAGAAAGAATTCAGTAAACGATTTATACTAGATATCTATAATAAACCACTAATAAAATAACATTAATCTAATAAAACTTACTGCAGAGCATGCAGAGCATGCAGAGCATGCAGAGCATGCGGAGCGGGAAAAAGATGATTCGAACATCTAGGTGTTAATTACACAATATTTAGCAAATACATTGCCTTACCATTGGCTATTTTCCCTTCATATCTTGCTTTAAAATAAACACTAAATAACATACACTAAATGTATTAGTATAAATACGTACGAGTTAGACCGGCTTCGATCCGGTATCCACTTTCTCGACAAGAAAGTACTTTACCTATTAAGTTACTAACCCTGTGTGGATTTTTGTTTTTTTTTATATTAGCTGCATGCTTTGCATGCAACCTTCCTTTTTAATGCGTAACACACAAACTATAACAAATTAAGCATTAGTAAGGCTTAATCTAACAAGATTGTTTAACAGCTGAAACTCGATAAGGTTTGCTACGAATTGCGGAGTACGGAGTACGGAGTACGGAGTACGGAGTACGGAGTACGGAGTACGGAGTACGGAGTACGGAGTGCAAGCAGCGCTGCTTGCACTCCATAAGCATGAAAAATTTAAACCTTAATTAAAACAATGTGTATATGATACAACCAAAAGGTAAATATAATAATACACCGCATTCCTTACGGTCAGTCGGAATCGAACCGACACACTTTGTTTGGAAGACAAATGGTCTACCATTAACCTATGTCCGTTATTAATATTTTTACATTAAGGTATATAAACTTGAAAACGAATGTAATTATATAATCACTATTTATTTACCTTTAAATATTTCTAGGTAAACTATGTTAAATTTAATAACTATGAATCTGAATAATACTCACACTGATATAATGATTTATTATTTGTGTAAAATTTATATTTGTTTGTGTTGTTAAAAACAATTATGAACCTCAATAATAAACGGATATAAATAAAATTAATCAAACTATATCAACGAAGTGTCAATAAAGTATGGAAGTCTCAAAACCCAGATGATGATTTTCAGTAAAATGATAAGCTAGAAATCTTCATAAACCTACTGCAATAAAAGCAGTACCTATCATTACATGTAAGCCGTGAAAACCGGTACCAAAATAAAAACAAGAACCATAAGTACTATCAGATAATGTAAATGAAGAAACTGTATATTCTAAGCCTTGTAAAGCAGTAAATATTATAGCTAAAACTATTGTATAAAATATTGCTTGTAAGCCTCCTTTTCTGTTTCCTTGTATTAAACAATGATGAGCATAAGTAACTGTAAAGCCAGATGCTAATAATATCAATGTATTAAGTAAAGGTAATTCAAAGGGATTAACCGAATCTATACCCTTAGGTGGTCATTGAGCTCCGACTTCTACAGCTGGTGATAACGCACTATGAAAAAAAGTTCAAAAAATAGCTAAAAAAAATAAAGCTTCACTTACTATAAACAGACCCACACCCATATTTAATCCTCTTTGTACCGCTAAAGTATGATTACCTAGATATGTTGCTTCACTAATAATATCTCTAAATCAAAATGACATAGAAAGTATTACAGACAATAAACCCAAAAATACGAAATCTTGTGCAGAATAAAACCCATGCATAGTAAGTACACCTGACGTAGTAAGTACTAAAAGAGATATAGAAGTGTAGATAGGTCAAGGTGAAGGTGATACTAAATGAAACGGGTGAACCTGAAAACTGTTTCTTGTTTTAAATATCATTTATCATGCTTTTTTAACTTGCGCATATTATGTTTTTCTTATATTATATGCTTTGATTTATTGCTAATTTTGTACCATGTTTTATCTATGTCTTAATCATTTTATTGCTTATAGCTAATAGTCCCATAATAATATGAAATCAAAAAAAACCAAACTAAAAATAAGGCATACTAAGCAAATAGCCATGTATGCTTAATTACGCAAAAAAAGAGAAAGATATAAAGAACACAAAGTCATGTTTTGTTAGCATACTTTGTCAAGCATGTAAGAAATAATGCAACATAAAAAACACAACAATCAGCTAATATATATACTAAAATGATTATATTAAATAAGACCTGTGGGATTTGAACCCACGTATTAATGATTAAAAGTCATACATTCTACCAATTAAACTAAGGTCTCTATATTAATTTTTATTTCTACGTTGTGAAAAGAGCTTATACTAGCCTCTATTATAATATATTTCATTGCATGCCTGCACTTACTAAGAAAGGGGTAATATATTATATGTCATTTTGATTTAGTTATATCATGATAAGAGTAATTTATTAACAAATCAATAAATAACATCACAATAAATGAAATATAAGTGCAGGTTATATATATATGTATGCAGCATAATATACAGTAGAATTAAAATCATAATACTAGCCTACATTGCTTGCATGCAGCAATTATAAATAAATTACCATACTCTCTTTTTATTACTAAATTGTGGTGTTTAAGACATTATAAAACGAATTAATTTTTTTGTTTTATTGTTATAACAATAGCACCAACCATGGCCAACAGTAATATAATAGAAGTTATTATTAATCATATAGAGTAACTAGTGTACATAATATTACCTATACTAGAAATATGTGTTGTTTCTGTCAAACTACCATCTCAAAATTTAGATGTTACATACAATATCTGCTTGTTTTGGTTATTACTAAAAAAATTAAAAAACATAAATATGTACTCACTAGCCTTGGTGTTAACGTTTAAATCATTTAAATAAAACTTTAATTCATCTATAAAATCGCCTTTCAAGCTAGAAGAATTCATGCTTAACATATTAATAGGTAATATTTGATAGACAGAGTAGTTAAAAGAAATAACAATAACCATTGCTAATGGGATGCTACTACTCGTATCGTTTAAAAGTTCAGATATTCTAACATTGATTAACATTAATATAAATAAAAATAATATAGATACTGCCCCAACATAAACCAATAAGTATGATAATCCTATAAAGTTTATACCTAATATAAACAGATAACATGCTATACTCAAAAAAAGGCCTATTAAGAACAATACCGAAACTATAGGGTTTTTGCTGATTATAACAAAAATACCTGATAGTATAGATGCCAATGAGATAATATTTAAAAACTCAGTCTTAAACCCATTGGCATAAGTTTCGTCTATAAGCAATAAACTAAACATAATATTAAGGTATACATGTCTGTCTTAATATATAATAAAAACAATAATAACTATTGCGTACTTGCCGTTTTTACTATATATAAGAGATCGGTAATTAATTATACATATGTTTTCAAATAAAAAAGACATGTGTAAGACTCGAACTTACAATCCTTGTGGCCGAAACACATCGCTTAACCAATTAAGCTAACATGTCTTATATGTATATATGCATATAATATCTTATCATGTACACCATTAAGGTACATGATAAATAAGCTATCTTGATCTACATCAAAATATAGTTATATAATGAAACACTTGTACATTACAAAATTAAACTGTGGGTGGGTATGTACAATACAAAATTTAAGTTGTGGGCATGTACACTATAAGTGTTGCCTAAAAAAGCAAAGCCTTCAAAGTGAATTGAACACTTATCAAAATATTAACAGTATTTCGCTCTACCGTTGAGCTACAAAGGCTATTAAATAAAATAACTATTAAAACACAAAAGATAAAATTTAAAGTTATGCACGCATTGCACGCACTAAAATAAAAAAGGTGTTTTAGAATGCTTATGTCATGTAATGTTACATGTAACTCATATATATCTTTAGGGTTTTGTTTTCAAATAATATAAAAAAAAAATAATAACTAAAGTTTTGGCGTTTTTATGTTAAATATTATTGGTACGTGCTTTACATGCATGATAATTTAAAATAAATTTAACCAAGAACACTCGGATTCGAACTGAGAAAAAGAAGACTGAAGCTTCTCATTTTACCATTAAATTATATTCTTATTATACTACACACGATCTAGGTATTTAGGTTCATACCAATATACTTTTATTTATGGCTTATGTTCCTCATTGTTAGCGCGGTATCAAAATAACAACAAAAAATTTCCTTACATAGTAATATTATATAGCATTAACGATTAATGTTTATGGATCTTTCCTCTTTTTTCATGCATGCAAAACACGCACCAATAATATTTAGCATAAAAAACAAAATAAATAAAATCTAAAATATATAAAAGATAGAAAAATAAAGCAAAACAAAGAAAAAGAAGAAATTAAGGAAAAAATAATCATGATTAAAATGCTTACATATGAACGTATGTTATAAAAAGAGTTTTTTATATTTAACTTAACGTAAAAAGTCATAAAAAAATAGGAAGGAAAGGAATTGAACCTTCGACAGCAAAAGCTATTGAGTTTACAGCTCAACCCGTTGTACCAGCATACGGAACCTTCCTTGTGCTTTTATAATAATGTTTTACATAATATACTAATTAAAACACCTTGTAATTACTTATTTGTTTAATGTTAATAGTTATACCTAGTTACCTTTATTACAGTAAAAGTAAATATTTTGTAAAATTAAGCATAAATATTATAACTTATGTTTATTTTGTAACAAACACATACGAACAAATAAAAACAACAAAAAACATATAACATTGGGGGGGGGGCATACCCGCTGTTTCGTCATAGTTTTACTACGCTAATAGAGGGGAGACTCTGATCTTTTCTCGTGATGAATATTTCTATTTATCCTTTCATATCCCCAGAACCTTTTGGGGTTTGATTGATTTATAACAAATGTTTATTATTTATTGTTTTGTTCTTGGTTATTGGTTACTGTCTATCTAGAGCTTATTCTAGTATTGTGCTTTTTTAGTTGTAATATATATATTTATAAATAAATAATGTTTAGTAAAATTTTTAGTCATTTGTTTTTTGTTTCGTTTATTGGTAGGGTTCGTAGCTTAGTTACAATATCTAATTTACTTAAGGTGGTTATTTTCTGTTTTGGTTTCATTTCTAGGTTAGTTGTTAATTGATGGTTTGGTATAAATGTTTTTGTGGATTTTACTGAGTCTATTTCTATTTTGTATTATCTATCTTTTTCTGTATTTGTTGTTACTATTAATGATCTTTTCACTTATTGTTTGGAGGAGGGATTAAGTTATTTACTTCATCGATTTGTTGGGGTTGTTTGTAAAACATGGTGATATCACTTTAATAATATTGGTTCTAAGATGGTTATGTTTCATGGTTGTTCAGAGAATTGAGAAGGGATTAACACACGTGATACTAGCAATAGTAAAGGTCTTAGTTTATATAGAGATCCTGATAAAGTGCAAGCGCAAGCAGGGCATACTAAATCAAGGAGTCGTTCTAAAGAGTATACTACTGGAGTAGATGGTGGTAGCGGAGCTAGTAGCAGAGTTGTTAATGCTGTTATTATGCCTATGGATGATTCTACTAAGGATAATACGCTTAGACAGCAGAAAAGACATAGTAATTTAAGAGGTTTTCAGTCTAAACAAGTACGGGTGGCTGGTGGTCAACAAGTAACTAATCCTGGTTTAGCTTCTTCTCTAAGTAGTGATCAAAATAGTACTCAGAGTGCTCGGGCTCAAACACCCTTTAGTGGTAATCTATCTGATAGTAGTTCGGATTATACATATGTTGGTTGTGTAAATGCTCAGAGTAATCGGTTGAGTGAATTAACAAGTAAGATAAGGGGTGTGTATTATAATACTAAGGTTAAATTTACTATATATAAGAAGACTTTTATGTGATTTGTTGATCCTAGTACTAGAAGTAGTAATAGGAGGAATTAATATTTGGGGGGTGTTATAAAAAAATAAAATATACTCAACTATTAGTTTTATCAACCTTTTAGCTAAATAAACAGCCATTTAATAGGCATATTTTATTCTTTCACAACCGGGAGGGATGCTCCACAAGGGGTGATTTTAATATACATAAATCCCGTGCAACTTCCACTACACGAACCGTATTTCGACTTAACACCAATTAAAGTCACGCATACGAAGACAACATGCCTAAGTATTTGAACAATATCGCCCAAAATTTAAATAAGCACTAGCCAAACTTATTGCACATACTTTTTTCAGCGCCTGACGAGTAGTTAGTACCTATCTGAGATTAGATTCACCGTGCCGTACTTATACACGATTACTAGTAATTCCTTTTTCACGCAGTCGAGTTACAGACTGCAATCCATGAAATGTTTATCCATTTTTGGAGGATTAGCTCAATTTCACAATTTCACATCCTTTTGTAAGGTTTATGTGGCACGTCTATAGCCCACAATATTTAGGCCATGATGACTTGTCTTAGTCCCTGTTATCATATCCAATATAGCGGAGAACTACTTTATATATAAATAAAGTAAGGGTTTACGTTAATTTAATGGAACTAACCAAAATCTCGCGACATTAACTGAAGACAGCCGTGCAACGCTTGTAAATATATTATCTTTTTTGATGCTTAGTCACATAAATGGGACATAAGCATCATTTTAATTGTCTACAATTATGTTAGTAGAAATCAATAAAAGATAAATATAAATATTCAAATTGTGGTAAGGTTTTTTGTGTATCATCAAATTAAACAACATACTTCACTACTGGTTTCAGAAACGGTCTAATGATTTCAGTTCCAATGTTGCCAAATTACTCTTGAGGTGGAATGCTTACACTTTCATTTATAGAATAAATTCTAGATCTAATCTATGACATTCATCATTTTCTGCTTTGACTATTGGGGTATCTAATCCTGTTCGCGACACAAAGCCTTCGTCCCTCAACGTCAGTTATCACATAAGGGGATGCTTTCACCTATACCTGTGCCATAGTTTCTCATACGAAAAAAGGTATAACAAAATTTCATCTCTACACCTGCAGTACTTTAATACCCCCTCATAAGTAACTCTAGCGAATTAGTCCCTCCTATGGCTTTATTCGCTGTCTAGGTACCCTTTAAACCAATTAAAGATGAATAACACTAGTCTTTTACGTATTACCGCGACTGCTGGCACGTAATTTGGTCAAGACTTAGGTAAGCAATGTCATTATCAAAAATCTACCTAGAATTTTATTTGATATAATCAATTTTGCATCAACTGTTTGTTGGTGCAATCAGCTATTGCTATACATTCTTCCAAATTGCTGGTTCAGCCGTTAGGCTATTGACCAATATTCCTCACTGCTGTGATAATAATCGTGGGATTTATTCAGTCCCACTGTGATCGATCAACCTTTCAGTTTCGACTACGTGTAAAAAGCTAGTTAAACCACTACTTTAACTACTACAACTACACGAGATACATGCTTCTAAGAGCGAAACCTTAGTTTCTTTGTTATTATAAGGGATCTTTCTCCTTACTCCAAGGCAGTCACATTATCTTATACTCACCTGTACACCACTGCTTCGCTCAGATTTTAAAAATATGAGCGAAGCCGTACGATTAGCATGTGTCAAGCATTTGGACAGCGTTCACTCAGAGCCATCATCAAACTCAACTTATTTTTATTTATGTAAATGTTTATGCTTTTATTACATATGCATATTTCACATTATAGTATTATAGCTTATATTTATTGTTTGTGTGGTATAAAAAATGTTTTACATACCACCATTACAGTATTTTAACAATTGTATAGTATATTTTAATATATATATATAAAACAGACTAGGAATTACTAATTACGAGTTACGGAGTAGCATTGCTTGCACATTGTAAGCGTAATCTTTTGTCTTTAATTTATCTATATACATATGTTTTTCGATTGTTGTTTTTTATGCTTACGTAATTAAGCATAGAAAAAAAAAAATAAAGTCTATTTGTTAAGTTATCAATAATTAAATGATAACTTAACTTTTACGCACATTTACGGATACAGGTAAGCCGGTTCCTGTAGTTGTTCATTACTCTAAACAAAGGCTAAATTTGGGATTGATATTTCAACTGTAATTATACTAAACTAATAAAAATCATATTTAAAAAGTATATTATTTATTTGCTGTTAAAACCAAAAATTTTATCTTTGCATCATTAATATGCATAAATCTAATTAGCTTTGGACTTCCCTATGCTATTAATACTAATATAGCATCAAACAATATGTATCACAATAAAATATTTGTTTGTTTTTTTAAACAATGCTAAAAAATAACCATAGAACTTTATTTTAAACATATCAGAATTATCAGCAAAGAGTAAAATAATATATATGTATATATACTTTAAACATTAGTTATGCCTTACTATTGCTATGTTTAAAACAAAGTTTAAGCTATTAAGGAAGCAAAAACATATATATGAGTATTATCTATTATAGTTTTGTTACAAAAAGACGAGCCGTAAATAAACGAATGAACCTTGGTAAAATATATTTTGAAAATATATATATCATTGCTGCAAGTAAGGCAAAGGCAAATATAATTTGATTTAGGAAATAAAAAGGTACCAACTGTGGCATATGAAATATAAAGACTGTGTGTTGGTGCTATCATCACTGATTTCTGCATCGTAATCTAACTAAAGATAGGGTTAACTAAAACAAAGAATTATACTATAATCATAAAACATAAGGCTTACATTTTTATTTAATAAAAAAGATGCATGCTGATGCATAGACAATAAATAATAAATTAGGCATAACGTAAATAAAACAGTTTCCTACACTGTTATAAATTTCATGCTACGCACCCTCAGTTTGCCTTAAATATGATGCTTGCAAAGCACGTACCCTATAACATCATACGTAATTTAGAATTATAACTTTATTTCGAATTATGACTTTATTTCGAATTATAATTATGCTGCTACACACCATAATAAAACAACTTAAGATATCTTTACATTATTTTTATACAAATGTCATAAATTACGGTTACTAGATTGTTCAACGTATAAATATGAATTTATTATCTGCAAATAAGTTATATATAACTAACTTTAAACAGTAGATGGAAGACTTGATATGTTTATCCCTATCTAGTGTAAATCCAAGGCATCTTTAATATATGAGGAAGTTAATACTACAAACACTTGTGCTTGTATAAAAGCTATACCCAGTTCTAATCCTGAAAACGCTATAATAAACGCTAAAGGTATTAAACCTACAAAAAAATAAACAAAGCCTGAAGTCATAATGTTATAAGCAAAGCCACTTAATATGTTTAGCAACATATGCCCACTCAAAATATTAGCTGCTAGTCTTAATCCCAACGATACGTTTCTAGCTAAATACGAAATAAATTCTATTATTACTAATAAAGGTAAAAGACCTAAAGGACAACCTGCAGGTACAAATAAAGAAAATAATTTTAAGCCATGTTTTTGAAAACCTAATATAGTTGCTCCTAACACTACTGTAAAACTAATAAAAAATGTAAGAATGAAGTGAGAAGTAGATGCAAAACTATACGGAACCATACCTACTAGGTTGTTTATAAGTATAAATAGGAATAGTGTGTATATAAAAGGAAAGTAAATCTGCCCTGTCTTGGAGTTTATTTGGTTTATAACTATACTATTAACAGTAGCATATATTGACTCTTGACTTATGGATCATTTATTAGCAACTATCTTATCTTTATTAGTACCTAATAAATTAAAAGCCAAAACAATAACTGTAGCGATTATTAAATAAAATGCTATATTGGTTACAAATATACGTAAATAACCTAAAATAGGAACATCTAGACATATAAGATTTCTAATTTCAAACTGATCAAGTGGGCTATTGGCTCTGTATGGCATTTTTTTTGTTAAAACTAATATATCATATACTAAATCAATCCGATCATCTTCTGATACTAAATCAGTCAAATAATCTTTTTCTGATAATACACACTCTTGTGATATAGTGGTAATGTATGAGATAGAAGATAATACTATAGAAAATAAAATTATTAATGATAAAAATACAGCTAAATTAATTGAATACTTTCGCATGTATAGTAAAGTAAATTTAGGTAACAATCGCATTTAGCTAAAATAAGTCATATAATTTTAAAAATGTAGAAAAGACTAGAAGATTAGACCTTATGTAGAAAAGTTGTTTTATTGCCTCACTGTCTAGATGTTTAGCTGCCTTTATCCTAGGTTACATATTTATGTTTGTTGGCGCCAATACAGCGGGCTTAAACTTTATAGCTATACATACATATGTAGGCTATAACCAAGGCATATGTAAGGTGGTTACAAGGCAACTGATGGTTGCCACTGCATACGCAGAATTGGGATATAATACCCTTAATATAATGTGTTTGTGCATAAAAGTAAATTAAATACTGATGCGGAGCAGGAACCCCTATACTACTCGGCCGTCTACTCCTGGTAATAGTGCTCCGAATTTTCCTTATGCCCTTGTTCATGTTGCCCGTGCTGCCTGTGCTGCCCATGCTGCCCCTGCTGCCCGTTTGATGGCTGGATCTGCTGCCCACTTGATTGACAAGCCGCCTACCCCTTTGATTGACAAGCCGCCTACCCTTTGATTGACAAGCTGCCTACCCCTTTTATTAATAGTCTGCAACCCATGCTCAAGATCTTGTTGCTCATACTGTTCAGATGTCTCATCCGAATACCGGTGCTCCTGATTTTAGTTATTCAGATTGTGGCGATTAAGACCTTTGTCACCCAAATGATTGCTGCTACGCGCTACGCACCCAAATTGCCATGATCTTTTTCTGTCCCCATGATCTTTTTCTGTCCCCCCCATGATCTTTTTCTGCCCTCTAGCAAAAGACGGATCCACAGCTAGAGAGTGATTACACATAACTATTTTTAGTTTATGCGCTTATTTTATTTAGGTTATTAAGCTTCTTAATTTAAGAAATCTTTTTCTGTCCCCCCCATGATATTTTTCTGTCCCTCTAGCAAAAGACGGATCCACAGCTAGAGAGTGATTACACATAACTATTTTTAGTTTATGCGCTTATTTTATTTAGGTTATTAAGCTTCTTAATTTAAGAAGCTTAACAAAAGAGATATTATCTCTCTTTATGCAACATACAATAATAAAAATGCCATCATAAGAGCAAATAATCCTGTAGCTTCTGCAAAGGCAAAGCCTAATATAGCATAAGCAAACAATTGTCCTCTAAGGGCGGGGTTTCTAGCGACACCCAATATTAATGCTCCAAAAACAACACCTATACCAACACCGGCACCAATTAAACCTGTTGTAGCCATACCTGTACCTAAAATTTTTGCCGCTTGTATCATTATAAACTTCCGGAGTCCTTAATAGTATTAAAAAAACAGAACCAAATAACTAATAAAAAGGGTTAAGTCCCTATAAATGAAAACGCACATTTAACAAATAAAGTTGTTAAAGTTAACAATATACTTAAGCGAATAACAGTAATAATAACTGTATCATAGCAAACCAATAGGATTTTAATACATGTATTTCCATTATTATATGGTTTAATGCTTTTACGTTTAGATACTAAAGATATATATCTAGCTGTTAATACTAATGTATACCTAGCTATATACCAATAAGAAGCCTATGCATATATAGAAACACAAGGTACTACGCCCCGACCCCGCGTAATACAGTGACAACAGCCAGATATTTTGCCTCCTTATCTTAATATTTAGTAGATCTGACTAATCACTAAATGAATTTTTCGTTTTATAAATCAAAATATGCAAACTTACGTAATAGCAAAAAGAAAGGAATGTATACCTTACTCAGTATCATTGATTAGAAAAAGAAAAAGAAAAATTTCGTCTAATTAAAAGGGTTTTACTATCTAATAATTAATATGTTTAGAATTATACTTTAAATTTTTATTTACATACCTTTTGACACCTATTTTATGGATGTTTAGTTTTTTATATTATTACGATGTGCAAGCAACGCTACTGCGTACTGCGTACTGCGTACTACGTACTACGTATTCCATACACCATACTCCGTAGCAAAACAAGAAATTAAGCATGTATTATTAGTAAATTTCCTTTTATATTGAGTGTTATACATTGCTTTATTATTATTCTTAGGGAGCATGAGACAAATTAGGAGTGTATAATATCAAAAGAGAGCGAAACAGCGGGAAATAGAGTAAATAGTTAAATTTGAGCAAAAAAGGTGATCAGCTTATATGTGTTTAATATTATATATGCTATATAAAAAAATTAGGCTTAAAACCAAATTATTATACCAGTTATAATATATATATGTATTAATTATATAACACTAGCCGTCTGTATAGTTTCCTGTTAGTGTTTAGCTTTTGCAAACATGCTTATAAAGTTATAAGAGATAAAAAGGTTTATCTTTTAAAACGTAGAAATTATTAAATATTATCTGGATAAAAAGAGAGTAAATTACTATCTAATGTTCGAACTTAGATCCAGATATTAATAATATTCTCCTTTACGGTTAAGCTAATAAGTACATAAAAATTTATATATATAAATTTATACATAAAACGTTAATAGGTGCAGCGCTGCAACAAACGCCTATAAATTTGTTTTTATACAATTTAATTTATTAGAGATATGGAGGAATCGAACCTCTCATATATGATCTGCAATCAAACCGCACTACCCTGTACAACATATCCCTTATTTTAATTTATACGTATCTGATACTAAAGTATAATGGGTTTAAATCTGTAAATTTTAATTATTATATGTACTTAGTTACTGATATGCCTGACTGTGATTGCTTACGAAGTAGCGCAGCATAACTTGGTAAGTATCCATATTTAAGCACACTAGTCAAAATAAACAATGCCAAATTAATTGCATTTTGAAATAATGTGCTTACGCATTTGTGCATCAAAACAAGTAAAATATAATGAATAGCAAATAACTAAAAACTTAAAATAGAAAAATTGTATACATGTAATATAAAATAGCAAGGGACCAAAAAAGGGAATTCTTATCTAAGACTCGAACTTAGATACAAATATTAGAAGTATTCTGCTCTACCATTGAGCTAATAAGAATAATATTAATAGTGATTGTGTATATAAGTAATTGTGTAGATAAATAATTGTGTAGATAAATAAATTAAGCAGTGGTATAGGATTAAATTGTTTTGTTAATACAAAATACTTATGGTTATTGCCTGTAAAATTTTAGCAGAAATGTGATTGCTTACGAAGTAGCGCAGCATAACTACGTAAGCATCTACACCGCGCGGTACTGTTGCACAGCACCTCTTAATATTTTGTTAACATAACACAATATTTTATTAGTATTTGTTTTAGGAAACACAATCAATGTAGCGGGTTTTGCAACTGTAAGGGATGCAGGAAATCTACCGCATGCAGCATATGTAGCACAAGCAACAAATATAGCTCATGCTGACCTTTGGGAGAAAAAACAAAATTTGCGACTAATCACCGATGTAATTATTGTTCCCGTAATCATGATACAAATTTTTCTATGGAAACTGACTCTATGACAATAGGCATAGAACTATGTAATATACCACAGATCTCTGAGCATTGCCCATAAAAAGTTCCTTCTCTACTGATAATAACAGATGTTTGGTTTAATCGCCCAGGATAAGCATCACACTTTAGACCCAATGCAGGACAAGCTAAAGAATGTATAACATCAGCCCCTGTAACAATAATTCTTATATGAGTATGTTCAGGTAAAATAAGTCTGTTATCTACCTCCAGCATTCTAAGCGTACCATCTTCTAAATCAGATTCAGGTATTAAGTACGAATCGAACTCAATAAACTCATCATCACTGTTTAAAAAGTCAGGATACTGATAACTTCAATATCATTGATGTCCTTCTGCTAATATAGCCATAGCTGGATCAATTACTTCATCCATTAAATATAATAACTTAAAAGACGGAAAAGCGATTAAAATTAATATTAAAGCAGGAGTAATAGTTCAAATCAATTCAATCAATGTACCATGACTTGAATATTTATATGAAATAGGTGATTCTGTAGTAGTATATTTTCTAACTATAATTATTAATAATCATCCTACTCCAAATAGTATTATCACTAGATAAAACAGTATATTATTATGTAATTCTACTAAAGCTTCCATTTGCGGTGATGCACTATCTTGAAAATATATACCTCAAGGTCTAGGTGCATCACTCTTCACATTCTTAAAAGCAGAAGCCGCATTTCTAATCTCGTCAAAGCCATTATTTGTAGGATGAAAAGCAGAAGCCGCATTTCTAATCTCATCAAAGCCATTATTTGTAGGATTAATAGCAGAAGCCGCATTTCCAGGATCATAAAAGCCATTATTTGTAGGATGAAGAGCAGAAGTCGCATATCCAAAATGATTAAAGCCATCTTGAACAACATACACCTCTACTAAACTATTTTGATCATAAATATTACCACGACACAATGTAATATGAGCATCTGGGTATATATTAGCGATCTCCTGCAAATTCTCTCTGAATTCAGGTATCAATCCACAATCATGGATCTTACTATTTAGAGCGAGAGGAGGTCTCCTAGCAGTTATCCCGCTTGATAAATCTACGAATAGACGTCATTTCGTCTGTACCTCAACTAGTGCAATAAAGCTTTCCATTTTTGGAGGTAAAATTCCCCAGAACTTATTGCTATCTAGGGGATACTCTGAATATAGAGTAGGATTACCTGAATATAGGCCAGCTGGTATATTAGTCTCAGTTCTATTAATTCTCATACCACCAAGTATGATACCCCCCACTTGGACAGCATATGAAGGATTAGATTTAGCCATATTTAAATCATGTAAGGACTGTCTATTATCTGATTCCAGATATAGTTCAGTCAATGTATTTTCAACTAAACTAATTAATGGAACTATAATTAAAAAATATGCAAAGTAAACAACTGTAGATATTTGTCCAAATTCTATAAATGGGGATTCCACATGTTTAGCACCTAGTTCCATCAAGATTAAAAAATTAGCTACAAATAAAAAAAAAACTACTTTACTTAAAGGTTTAAATTGTATACCCCTAGATCTAGAAAGATCAGTGAAGGGCATAATTAGTAATATTAATATAGCAGAAAACATAGCAATTACACCTAACAGTTTATTAGGTATAGATCTAAGTATAGCATAAAATGGTAAAAGATATCACTCAGGTACTATGGCAGGAGGAGTTTGCATTGCATTAGCCATCACATAGTTTTCACTGTCTCCTAATCTATTAGGCATAAAAAATACAAATACAGATAACACTAATATAAAGATAAATATGGTAATTAAATCTTTAAAAACAAAATAGGGGGCGAATGGTAATCTATCATAATTAGCTGAAGCACCCAAAGGATTACCTGAACCTGCTTTTTCATGCAATACAATCATATGCATTAAAACTAAAGCAGCTAATATAAAAGGTAAAACAAAATGTAAGGCAAAAAATCTATTTAATGTAGCATTGTTTACACTGAAACCACCTCAGATAAACTCAACTATATCCTGTCCAACCCATGGTATGGCGCTCATAAGACTAGTTATAACTGTTGCGCCTCATAAACTCATTTGACCATATGGTAAAACATACAAGTATACTTAATATAAACTGTAAGTTATTTATAAAAAGCTAGAATAACTTTGAATTCGTATATTCTATTAGCCTATCACAACTAAATACTCCGACTGTGCATTAAGCATCATTTCAGACACCCATCAGTGACCCAGTCTGTCGCGGTCATTATAATAACCGACGATCTCTAACATAATAGTATAACCGGCTATATAGTTAACTTTACACTATATACCTATATTAAAAGTTTTTTGATCGTACCACTAATATTGCCTAAGAAATAAATATATCTCTTAAATAACCTTGTCAGGCTATTCCACTTTAATTTTTATTTTTTTTATAAAATTGCATAAAAATTTGTACTCATGGGACTATGGTTTAAATTAAACAACTCTTGAACAAACAACAATTAAGCTTGTAGAAAAAGAGCAATTAAATAAACAATATAGATTAAAATGTAATTTTACTTTGTTAGAAATTTAACAATTCAACGTTTTTTTAGTATTTTTTTAGGTGTGTTCATAGCTCTACATATAGTTTTTACACTACACCTTAATGATTTAGCTGCTGCCGTAATACTAGGGTATTCACCGTATACCGTTCTATCTAAATTTAACAGAACTACGGGTTTATAATTTTTTGCCATATTAGCTAAGCTTTCTTTGGAGTATACAGGCTTTTTACGAGTTGAAGCAGCTGCTTTAATATTTGCCTTGTGTACCTCACTCATTACTTTATCTTTATTTAAACTACCTATTTTTAAACGGCGTTCTGAGCTATAGTTTTCTACCATTTTTATTCTCGTTATTTCAGAGTGTTTATAGCCAAAAGTGTTTCCAGCTTCAGTCACTATATTATAATCAGGTAATAAAGATTTCAAATAATAATCCTCTAAGTCTAGCAGTTCTTTATTATTTTCTTTAGTAACAACTTTGGGAAAAACATGTAATATCATAAAAGCAAAATTGTCTATCCCATACTTTTTTACTGCAGCTTTTACTATCTTGCTACCAGTAAAATTAAATAAATGCTTACGGAATCTAGCATTGAATTTATTTGTGGAAGCAGATCCCACGTAACAGCTTAAATTAATTTTATTTAAAATTAAATATACACCGGCTATGTTCCTAGTTTCGTTTAACACTTTATTTTGAGTTGACTTTTCACTTAAATTTTCATAAATGTGTACAGGTTTAAGGTTGTTTCCACTTATAAAATCTGTAACATCTTTAGAATACTCTTGTAAAGAATTATCACAACCTAATTCTTTTTTTTGAATTATACTTAATGATCTAGAACAAGTAGAAAAATGTTTTACACCGCCTTTACCATAAGATGATGTAGCCGACATAGTGCTTAATTTTTTGCTTGTAGAGACAAAGCCTAAGCAAAACATGACTTGTATATAATTTATTTTATTTCATTGTTTTTTATTGTTGTTTTTTATATTGTTTAATTTATACCATTTTGGGCTATTAAAAAAACCCAGAAATGCTGTAGCCATCATTAAAATAAATATAACTGTACCTATAGTTCAAACTAGTGTTCTAGGAGCTTTATATGATCCATAATATAGTCCTCTACCTATATGGAAATAAACTGTAAAGAAGAATGCGGAAGCTGTGTTTGAATGTAAATATCGTATCAATCATCCGTTGTTAACATCACGCATAATATGTTCTACTGAATCAAATGCTTCTAAAACATTAGAATTGTAATGCATTGCTAATGTTACTCCTGTAATTATTTGTATTATTAAACAAAAGGCTAATAAAGAACCAAAGTTTCATAAAAAACTTAAATTTGATGGTTGCGATGAATCTATTAAATATGAATTAACCAACTTTAATAAAGGATGACTCTTGAATATTCTCATTTTTATTACATATGTGTTATAACTTTATTTATAAAAATTAATGTGCCTACAAAACAAATAATGTTATGGTAGGCTTTATGATTTTTTGCGAATTATATATTAATCCCTATCTCTTATATATTAAACCCTATCTCTTATATATATGTAATACGCAATCTATTTTATAAATATAATAGTAAATATTTTCATATCTATATGGTTGTAATGTGATTGCTAACGAAGTAGCGCAACATAATATCGTAAGCATTCACAACATTTATTTTTATTTATATTTATTTTTCGTTACTTAATTTAGGATATTTATTATACTTCCAGAATACTAAAAAAGTTATGCAAAAAATTAATAAATCGTGAATTATATTCAATATACTTAGCCGTTTTTAAATCAGTTTTTGTTTTATGTGAGTTGTTTATGTATCATATCCGGCTTTTACAAGACGGCTCAGACTATTTCATCATCTTTAATTACTTTCTATATTTAACGCAAAGCAACATTTGCATAAATGGCACACTTGTATGTGTAGGCCATAATACAAACATTACTCTTATTTTTATTTATTTTGCTGCATATCTTCGTAAGCACTAAAATAAATAAAAGTCATATAATAAAGTATTAGTAAATACGAAAAACATAACGTGGTAAGACATCAACCCATAAATATATAATTAGGTATATATATGTATTTATAAACAAGATAAACATAAGCAACATATAATTATAAATTGAATAAATCTAAAAAAGATATATTGATATAAATAATAAATATAAATGTCTAGGTAAAAAACTACTGATTCATACTTTAATACCATAAGATCCAATACGAATGTAAGATTCAGATTTGGTATGCTGCAGGTTAGATTTTGCAAAACCTCTTAAAGTAACTGAAGATAAGCCTTTGTAAGAAGAATCCATATCTTTTATATTACCCGTATATCTAAGTTTAAAAACAGATTTAGCAGCAGTATTACGTTTAGTCAATCTTCCTGCTGCCTCAATTCTTATACCAGTTACGTCCACGTTTTTTATATTTTTAAACACTTTTTTTTGTCTATCATGTGTATAATCAGAGGATGTTAAGTTTAAAATTGTAGGTTCATTGGCTGCTTGTTTTTGATTTTCAATAAACATACTATTGCACGTATTGCAAATGTTATTTATGTGTTTAGATGTTTTATAATATTTAAACGTATCCATATCTCGGCTGGTATATACTATTGATAATAATGAATCTACTCCATCCTTGTCATTTGGTTGCGTAGCATGAACACGTAAAAGGTCATTATTACTATTAATATTTAAGATTTTATTGTTATTCGTAGTATTTTTCAAAATTTCACTATTATCACTAAATAGTAATTGTAAATCTTTCTTGTTATTACTTGTGTTTAAGTTAGAGATCTCAATATTAGTAAAGCTGTTTGCTTTTAAGTTTTGTAGTTTTTTTTCTCGAGTATATATATCATTATATACTGCTAATTTGTCCATATCTGGTACTGTAAATAATCATAAAGATTTATCTAATACCTTAATTATATTATTTTTTCTATTTTTTAGTTTCGTCATTAATGTTTCTGAAAAAATATAACTATTAAGATATATATACTTAAGATCAACAAGATTAAACTGAATATTTTTATTGTAGATTTTTTGTACCAGGTCTACCAAAGGTAAAATAAACCTTTGGTCAAATTTAGACTTATTAAATTGTATTAATTGCCTAATGTAAGTAGATAGTATTTCCTCGCGTAAAGATTTAGCAGCATAGTTCTTGTAAATAGAATAAAACTTTTCATTATATATACATTTACCATATGATGTTTCAGCATTATGTATGTGTGCAAAACCATCGGCAGCTTTCGCATGTGCAATAGCATTCATATTTCTTGATATGTTCCTTTTTTGCTGTTCTATTTCGGAGGCAGAAAGCAAAATATCAAAACCTTTATCTTTAATTGTTTTTAATTTAATGTTAGAAGGTCAGTTTTCCTTATTTACAAAATCAGGACCTGTGTTAGATTTTAAAATATTTTCTTTTATAAAATAGGGTAAAAAAGTATCCATTACATCTAAAGAAGCAATCTTATTTAGTTTATTAAGATAATATATTTTTTGCCTATTGTATGTATATATGGTGACAGTTACTTGGTCATTAGTATGTTTCAATTGTGGTTTGCTAGTTAATATCTTGTTTATAGATAACCTTCTAGCTTTAATACGCAAGCGGCGAGATTTAATACTTTTTTCTAACTTACGGCTGTAAAAATTAAAATAACTTTTTACTATTCTAAGTAGAATCTTATTAAGACTAGGTAAAATTTTAGGCAGATTCATATTAAATGTATAGATACTATTGTACCATTCATCACTCAATGGAGAAAAATGTCGTGGTTTACCTATGTAGTTATTCGCCTTCATCTCTGTTTGCGGCTCCGCAGGAGCCAACCTTTTTAATAATTTGTGCTTTTTAGATGCTTCCTGATCTAACTTTTTGCATGCATCAGTACTATACTGTAGTTTATTATTTAGTAATGGACGTGTATTTTTACTTACCATAGTTCTGTCGCTGTGAAACAATAGCGGTTTTTTGGCTACTAAATGCCTCGTAACATAACACATATTACTATTAAAATTCTTGTAATTATAAATTACGTTATTTTTACTAATATATTTGTTGTTTACATTTTTGAAATGATTATCGTTATCACTATTTTTGTGCTTATTCATTGTTGTTATTTATGTTATTTTTATTTTTCTTATATAATAACACGTATACTAATATATAAAGTAGTTAATATATAATACTAGAAAGGACATGATTAGTTGTGTAGCTATTCTCATATATTATATAGCTTTATATGTATATAATATACTGCCCTAAAATTAACCTTTAAGATTTTCTTATCGGTGGTATTACATAACATGCACACTATAAGGTATATATACTATAAATTATATATACTATATATTATGCATACTATAATTTATGCATACTATAAGTTATACATATTATAACTTATGCATGCTATAGACATTGTGTTAATATTTAAATTATACATACTATAAATTCTGCATACTATAAACATTGTGTTAATATTTAACACATTACAGTATATTAATTATTGTAAAAAACAGATAATAAACATGTTAACTATTGATTGCTATTATGTTTTATATAATATATGTAACACTACCTAATAAAATAAACTACTGTTTAAAACTTAGGAGATAAAATAGGCAGTAATAGATATGTTATATAAATAAAATATTTAACCAGCAATTTTTATATAAGCAGGTTTGGATGTTTTACTAGAGAATAAGATGCAGTATTGGCTTCAAGAGATTAACCTAGTAATTATGCTTAACAAACTAAAATATCAGAAGCTAATCATACCTAACTTCGTAAAAAGATAATATTTATATTTTGCTGTAATGCCTCAATGACCTGATAACATAGACTCATAAACATATACACTGGGACATTACATAAATTAAGCTAACACAATAAAGCTTTAAATTATAATATAAAACAAACCTAAATCTTGCATTTGCAATATAAAATATAAGCTGCAATCAATTTTAATCTAAGGTTAGCGCTTATACAGATTAATCTTGCATAATTAAATAAAAATAGAATTCATTTTCTATTTTTAAGTAATATTTATGTATATAAATAATAAATCATATAATATATAAGTCATATGATTTATAAGTATATAATTAAATTTAATGGTATATTACACATTATAAAGCAAGTAGTATATAAGGTAGTAAGTACGAAACACGAGGTAATATAAATGTGTAACATCAGAACTACGTACTATCAGTAAATAAAATACCTATGATTAGTAACTTAAGTGCTAATGTATAACATCTAAACAAGTAAACAGTATAGAAATAAAATTTATAAAAATATAAGTATGCATTAAATAATAACATATGAGTATATAAGCAAATTTATATGTTAAATAATGGTACATATATATTAAATATATAAATTTGCTTTAATTTAAAACAGGCAAGTAAATTAAAGCAGTTACAGAATAATGTAAACCATCTAATATGGGAGCAGGATATATACCCAAAACTAATGTAAATAAAACCAATGTAAATAAAATATAAAATTCACGTTTATTAAGATCGGTAACATTTACATTGAAAAATTTCGAATATGATCCAGCAAAAGCTATTCTGTTGAACATGTAAATGCTATAAGCAGCAGAAAATATAATAGATGAACTAGCTAAAACACCCAATATTGTAGACTTTTGAAACGCCCCATATAATGATAAAAATTCACCTACAAAATTTAAAGTAAGAGGAACACCACAGTTACCCAAGCAAAGTATGAACAAAATAATAGAAAACAAGGGCATTACTTGGGCTATACCTCGATAATAAGTTATCAGTCTAGTAGAAGATCTATCATATAAAACACCTCCTACACAAATAAATAAGCCAGAAGACACAAAACCATGAGCTAAACCCAATGTTATCCCTCCTTCTATACCTTGTATTGTATTACTAAAAACACCCATAAGGTAAACTGCAGCATGCGATACAGATGAATATGCTATAAGTTCTTTTACATCTATTGTTCTTAACGTACTTATACTAGCATATATAATAGTAATGACACCAATCAAATATATGAGATAAGTGTAATTTAAACAAGCTTTTGGTAATAAAGGTAATATTAATCTAAGTATACCATACAAGCTTAGTTTAAGAACTATTCCTGCTAATATTATACTACCACTTAATGGTGATTCAACATGAGCTTTTAACAGTCAAGTGTTTAAAAAAATAACTGGTGTTTTAACTGCAAAAGCTATAAAAATACCACAAAATAAGAAAAATTGAGTATAATAGTTTAAATTAGTTTTATATAAAGCATCAAAATCAGTGGTTCCTATTATGGAAGACATTGTAACTATAGATAATAATAAAAATAAAGAACCTAAAAGTGTGTATAAAAATAGGTAAAAACTAGCTCTTACCCTGTTGCTGGAACCAAAAGACCCTATCAGTATGAACAAAGGGGGTAATATACTTTCAAAAAAAATGTAAAACAATAAAATGTCTAGTACTAAAAACACGCACAATAGTAGTGTTTCCAACAACAATATTGTTATAAGAAATGATCTTAAGTTGTGGGATATAGATGTTCAATTTGATAGCAATGCGATAGGCATTATTATTGTTGTTAACAAAACAAAATATATAGATAAACCATCTACACCTAAATAAAAACTAAAAGTATTTACTTCATGATATTCTTGTACAAATTGAAATTGATTGTTAGTGAAATCAAAAAATGCAAATAACACTAAAGACATGAATAAGGCCAATATTGATGTTTTCAATGCTGCAGATTTAAGGGAAATGTTAGTTCATTTAGTTATATATTGAACAATTAGCACATTAAACGCATTTTCGTGTGCAAGATCATAATCCTTATAGTGCTTATTTCCACTAACAGCTTTAATTTTTGCTTTATCATTATCGGCAGTAAGAGCCTCAGCCTTCACATTGTGCATTAACGTTGTAATAATCAGTATTCCTGCCATGGGTATTAATAGTATTAGTATTATTATCACGATACATCCATCATATAAAAAATTTACCTCTTAATACTTTTATTACCTATATTATTAACTCTTCACATATATATTAATAATTATACTAGAGTGTCTCGACGGTGTATTCATCAAACTATACGCTAACGAGGTAAAATTTGCGAAAAAGTGTACCTAGTATTAACATCAAACTGTTAAATTTCTATTTTTGTAGGGTTCCTTAGTTATTAAAATTTATTGGTTGCATGCAAACATGCAGTAACACTATAGAAGTTTTATCTTGTTAATCTATTTTTTTTTTCTAGATTTATATAAGGAATACGCGCATTTTTTGCTACGCGTGTGTTAACTTTTGTAACACATCTAAAAAATACTTACTTTACCTTTATTTTTTTCCTGTTAACATACCAATTTTAATGTTATGATTGCTTATTAATATGAAAGGACTATTTTTTCATATTAATAAGCAAAATCACGTAGTATCATACTAGGTAAGCATAAAAAAAAGATCAAAACTATAGACGGCTCAGTATAAGCAATGGCTAATATAAGGCATGCATTTAACATTATATAGTCTATAGTAAATGCACATTACTTGGTATTAAATCAAAGCTAATAAGAATGCAAGGAAATAAAAAAATAAAAGCCAGCACAAGGGGTAAAAGTATTGTTCAACAAAATGACATCAATTGATCATAACGTATCCTGGGGAACGAAGCTCTAGCCCATATAAAAATAAATATCATTATACAGGATTTTAACCCTAATGTAAGCCCATACATCATCCCTTCTATTATAGGATCAGATAATAGGGTTTCATAACCTGAGTTTATAATATTAACATATAAATAGGGATCCATTTCTTTAAATAAATATATGAGTGGTATGATATTAACTATGTAGCCGCCTAAAAAAAGTATAGTTGTCAGTATACAAATAAGAACAATACTAGCATACTCAGCTAGAAAGAAAAAGACAAAAATAACTGCTGCATGTTCTGTCATAAAACCGCTAACTAACTCTGATTCAGCCTCGGCTAAATCGAAAGGAGCTCTGTTTGTTTCTGCTATGGACCCAATAAAAAATATGATAAATATAGGTAACAGTGGTACGATGTATCATACTGCTTTCTGAGATTCTACATTAACAGTTAAACTTAAACTACCTGATAACAATATTACAAGTAAAATAGCTGAACTTAAAATTAACTCATAACTAATTAATTGAGCTGTACTTCTTAATGATCCTAGAAATGCATATTTAGAATTAGCGGATCAACCTGCTAATAATATACCATACGTAGATAAAGAAGAAACAGCTAACATATAAAGTATACCCAGATTAAAATCCGATATAGCCATCCCGGGTCCATAAGGTACAACAGAAAAACCCAACAAAGAAAATATTAACGTTATTATAGGTCCAAGAAAAAATAAAACTAAATTAGCTTGTGTAGGGGAAACGTATTCTTTTAGTAAAAGCTTTAAAGCGTCTGCAAATGCTTGTAAAAGACCATAGTATCCGACTATATTGGGGCCTAATCTTCTTTGCATGCTTGCCATAGTTTTTCTTTCAGCAACCGTAACAAATGCTACAGTTAATAAGACGGGAACAGTTACTATTAAAACTTCTACAATAGAAATCAGTAAGGGTAAGTATAACATAATGTAAAATAAAGTGTATAATCTTTTATTGACTGGTTTGCATAATTTCGCAAATATACTTTATTTCGTAATGCTGTATACATGGTAATACGAAATACCTGCAAAACTTCTGACATTATAAGTGAAATTAAGCTGTATGGCGTGGTGCTTGCATAACTTCGTAAGCACACAAGCTTATGCCTGCATAACTTCGTAAGCACGCGTTATTATGTAGCACAGCTTTAAAAATTGGCAACAGCTTTAACGTGTAAACAGTACAATCTATCAGCTAAAAACTATAAACAATGACCCATTGTCTTTATTTGATTGCTGACATAGTATAAGCTTAGTTCCACAGGCAGCATGCAAAAAAAAGTATATGTCTTATTAAAAAATTAGGTTAATAATAAAACGAATTTTCGTATTAGCTTAATAAATAGCCGGCTATGTAGTTTTAGCCGACTTAAGTGTTATGCTTACTTTCTATAAGCAAAGCCTCAAACATCTACTACATTTATTACGTGTGTATACATTTAATAGAAATCTATAACACAGAAAATGTACAAATTATTAATTATTATTATATAAACGTAAAAAGGACCAGATTACTATCTAATATTCCAATATATGATGCATAACTTCGTATGCACGCCAAATATTATATTCTACCTGGGTAACTCATGTGGGTAATCTAAACGAAACATATCCAATGATTAGTTTATAGCTAAATGTTAACATTAAGGTATAGTTAGCTATATACTAGTAATAAACATATGAAGAGATATAGACAAAAGGTGTTACGCCCCAACCTCGCGTAATACAGTGACAACAGCCAGATATTTTGCCTCCTTGTCTATAGAATCTTATATGGCAATAACCCGTTTTGTAAGGCTAAGGTACAAAAGGCTAGTTAATTAAATAAAAATAAGAGATAGATATATTTATCTACTTATTTTAGGATATCTTTATCTATTTTGCGTTTCTAAACACATCTGTTATCTCCTTCCTATATTTTACGTATCAATTTTGTTTATCAGTAAGATTTAAATGTTTATCCAGATGAAATTCGTCATAAATGTGCGGAGCTTGATCCCGTAAAAGAGCGAAGAAGAATTCTTTCTGCTTCTCAGAAAAAAAAAAGCGACTGAAAACAGTACCTTTTTTGGCTTGATGATCTATAACATAAGCCAAAGCACGTGCCAAGGGTTGGTTTGTACCATCTTTATTATATTTGAAATCTTGATTATCAACATCATATACGATGATAGGTCCATTTGCCCTACCTGCCTTTAAAGTACCACCTAAACCTGTTGTATTAGTGCCTACCGCAGCAGGCGGGTTGCTAGCGCCAGCTCCACGACCCGCAGCAGGAGGGTTACCAGCACCACGTCCAGCACTACTGCCCGAACCGCGACCACCACCACCAGCAGCACCACCAACTGGATCCATGAATAACATTGTTGGGCCATATAGCTCAGATATAGTTGCGCGAATCAAAGTTATATTTATGCTCATTAAAACATAATATATAATTGATATCTTATTGAATATGTCGGTAAAAACATTCACATCAAAATAAACTAATATAACGTACCGACTAATAAAGCCTGTAAAGAATATTATAATAGAACTATATATAAATTTTTTGTGCAAATAGTATCCTTTATTCGTATTATAAAAGCTCATAATCTGTTAGATTTACGAAGAGGCAACCCACTTTGTACAGGCAGACTTACGAAAGCATGAGGTTTAGGTGGGCTACTTAATGCTCATTCTAAGGAATCAAATGATCTAATAATAAGAGCTTGTAATAAATCGAAAAAATAGGCGGATTTAAGTCAAATATAATCTATTATAGGTTTACCTTCAGTCAATTGTATATATAATGTTTGTAAGAACAATAAAGTTGCTGTCACACTTATTATAGAACCAATACTAGATATCATGTTTCAACCTGCAAAAGCATCAGCATAATCACTTATTCTTCTAGGCATACCCTGCAGACCTAGAAAGTGTTGAGGGAAAAATGTAACATTAACCCCTATGAATAAGATTCAGAAATGTACTTTTCCCCAAGATCTGTTATAGTCAACACCTAATATCTTAGGTATTCAAAAATATCAGGCACTATATAGTGCAAAAACAGCACCCATACTTAAAACGTAATGAAAATGCGCTACTACATAGTAAGTATCATGGAAAGCTATATCTAATGAAGCATTAGCCAAAACAACCCCACTTAACCCTCCAACTGTGAACATAAATACGAATCCTAAGGCAAATAACATGAAAGGTGTTAACTGAAAAGATCCTCCGTAACATGTAGCTAACCAACTGAATATTTTAATTCCAGTAGGCACTGCTATAATTAAAGTAGCAGCTGTGAAATACGCTCTTGTATCCACGTCTAGACCAACACTATACATGTGGTGCGATCAGACTACAAAACCTAATACACCTATGGACATCATGGCGTATACCATACCAAGATAACCAAATACGCTCTTATTTGAGCTGGCTGATATTGTAGTACTAATTGCTCCAAAACCTGGTATTATTAATATGTAGACCTCTGGGTGACCAAAAAATCAGAAAAGATGTTGATATAATATAGGATCTCCACCACCAGCTACTTCAAAGAAAGATGTATTGAAGTTTCTGTCTGTTAATATCATAGTAATTCCGCCGGCTAGCACAGGTAAAGATAACAAAAGTAATACAGCTGTTATGGCAACAGCTCAGCCAAATAGTGCTAACTTATGTAATCTAATACCTGGGCATCTCATGTTAAGAATAGTAGATATGAAATTCATGGCTCCTAATAGACTGCTTATTCCAGATAAATGTAAAGCAAATATAGCAAGATCTACACTGGGTCCACTATGGCTTTGTATACCTGATAAGGGTGGGTAGAGAGTTCAGCCTGTACCTGCTCCGTTTTCTATACCATTAGCAAATAAGAATAATATTATACTTGGTATTAATAGCCAATAACTAATATTATTTAATCTAGGGAATCCCATATCAACCCCTCCTATTAACAATGGCACTAAAAAATTACCAAACCCTCCTATCATAGCTGGCATGACCATAAAAAATATCATAATAATAGCATGAGCAGTTATTATACTATTGTACAACTGATTATCTGCTATAAATTGAATTCCTGGTGCAGATAGTTCTAATCTGATTAACACAGAAAAGCCTGTAGCTATTAAACCTGAGAGTAATGCAAAAATAAGATATAAAACACCAATATCTTTTGCATTTGATGATCAAAATCATCTTTCTAACCATAAGGATACAAGACTAAATTTAAGGTTTAGCTTTTTGTTTTTATTTATCTTACTCAT